CCAGTATTCGTTTATCATTTCCTCCAAGAAGAGGAGTTCCTCTAATTCTATGAATTTTTCTAGAATACTCTTTTCTTGAATATCATTCAAAAAAGTTTCGGATTGCCTAGTATTCCACCAATTCGTAACCCAAGATTCCAGACTTTTATTAAATGAGAGAGAAATCCACCAGGGCAAAAAGACTATAGATGCAAGATATAGAAGAGGAGTGAATGCTTTCTTTTTTGCCATTTTTTCATCTGTGAATTGTTAATGAACCCACCCCATTCGTCGACTCTATGCGATCTAATATTTCTATCAAGCATGAGTTCTATTACAAGGTATCGAATCTATGAATCTATTCAATGTTTTTTATTTATGATTCCATGGTTCGTCCTTGAATCTAGAAAGAATACAGAAATAGAATAAGAATCCACTTCGAATTCGAATTTGACCAATTGAGATATCTCAATTGGTCAAATTCGAAGCAAGTGTCTCCTTTCGATGAATGCCCGAAAGAACCACTTCAAGTAATGAATAGTATTCATTTTGAGACGAAAGAACTCTTTTTCTATCATTCTATCAAAATATCAAATATTTCGAAAAAATTTCACTGACTACTCATAGTCCAGGAATAGAATAATTGAGATAAATTTCTGAAGAATATTTTGATGATCAAAAATGAGTAACAAAACAAGACAGAAATTGGATAGTTATCATTATAAGAGATCCAATTGTTGGGTCATTAAGGAGTAAAAAAGAAAGGATAAAAACGCCGATTGACAAAAAAGAAATAATTTACAAGATATGATCTATCTAGTCAATTCCAACAACTATTATTGGACTTAAATAAATTTCTTTTATTTTGAAATATTTTGATATATGGAATGAATCTTCGATTTGTTACTTGTTTTGTTACAAAATGGAGTTGAGTGGATTTCCATACGTATAAAAGACCCTTTTTGTGGACAAAAAAAGTTTCGTTTTATGGTTGTTCCGTATACGTACGTCTGCTTTGGCTCGAATGCGCGTTCTGAAGAAACTTCAGTTAAGTTCTGTTATAGTTCAGTTAAGTTATATTATAGAAAGGGTTCTTGAGTTTTTTCCCTCCTGACGAGAAAGCATTGATTCTCAGTTCATTTCTCAAAATACTTCAATTGGTACACGCAAGAAATAGGCCAATTCAGCAGCTTTTTGTTCAATTTCTCCGGGAGTTAAATTCTCATCAGTACGAGTCAAAGGAATAGCCCCCTGGCCTCTGATTTCCATATAAAGGACATGACGAGCATAAATACCCTCTTTAACTTCTATTCTGACGGACTGAATATCTTTTATAAGGAATCGGAGGAAGATGCGACGATTTTTTCCAGGAAATCCCCAACGAAAAATACATACTATTCCTTCTTTTCTATCGAATCGATCATAACCACTACCTACATTCCACAAAATTGTGGACCACAAATAGGAGCTAATAAAGAGACCCGCGATCCCATAGAAAGACATCACGATCCCTTGTGGAAAAAAAATGATTTCCTGAGCCGGAAATAAAGATATCAAATTTCTACCAAAATAACTGGAAGTTCCAACCAATAAGAATCCTAATGAACCTAAAAAAAGGATAAAGGCCCAGCCGAAATTACTTGTTTTTCGAGACCCTGTTATAAGTTCTATCCATATACGTTCTGATCGCCAACTCATACTTAATCCGGTTGCATTTTATTGGAATTGAGAGAATAAGCCAAATTTATTTGGCTTTACTCTTTTTGTTTCCGAAAAAACTCTCATCAACTAGCACTATTTTGATGTGAACCTTTAGGAAGAATTTAATTCATCAAATTGGTTAGATCTAAAATAATAACATCCCCTTCATATGATTCCCTTATACATATCGACATACATAGAGATACATTGACTTTCCATTTCAGGCATCCGCCGATCCTGATCTATTTGAAAATAGCTAGAATTTATTTACCCATATATCATTTTCTGCATACATAAGAGCTCTTTCATTTAGTTTCGGCCGAACCGCATATTAGACCCTATTCCACTAAATAGATATCTGTGTTATGATACAAGTCTAAGTTTTGAAAAAAAAAATGGATGAGATTTAATCCTATCGGATTTAAACAATCTTATTTTTTTGAACATGAAGAAATAAAGAAGCCATTGCAATTGCCGGAAATACTAGACCTACTAAAGGCACAAAAATGGAGGGAAAGTTGAAAGTTGTCATAGAATGGGTACCTCGATTTACTAGTTGTACCTGTTATTGTTCTAAAGATATCTTATAATAATTATAATTCTTAATATTATTAATTAAATAATAATTCTAATTAGTATAGACCTAAGTATATATCTAAGTGAGTATATATAATAAGTACAAGGAATGTAGAACTAAATAAATGGACTTATTCATCTTTCTACATGAAATATATGTATGATAATCGACTTTATTATTCTTCTTCTTTTCTTCTTCTTTTGTTCTTGTCTTTTAATTTAATAAAGAAAGAGTTTCTTACAAATTACTGAAAGATTCGTTAGAATCCGATTCAACAAGGATTCTTAGTCAAAATGGGGATTCTCGGTAGATATAGAAAGATAGAAAACTCTCTAATTTTTTTCTATATTTGAATTAAATTATATATCCATACGTAATACGTAAGAAGGGAAGATGAAATTCGTCAAATAAAAGGAATTTCACGAACGGAGGAATTCACTCTTTTATCTTGTTAATGGAAGCTCCCTGATTCCTAATCAAGAATCAAAAAGAATTATCCGCCACTTTAACTTTTGATTCTTTCTACAATTAGATCTTATACCACCAAATAAAACCCTATTCTTATGCTTTTTACTTTGATTCCGATAAACTAACTACTTGTTTGCTACAAATAAAATAATTGAGCTTAATGCTCTACTTGATTGAATTTTGATTCAAAGGAAAGAAAGCGTGGAGCTGAAATAACTCACTCAGAACGCCTTTTAAAGGATTACGTGGTACAATTAAATCGAATAAGCCTTTCTGGAATAAATATTCGGCCGCTTGTGAACCTTCAGGTACTGTTTTATTCAATGTTTGTTCAATTACTCTTTTACCCGCAAATGCAATGTAGGCATTGGGTTCGGCAATAATGATATCCCCCAACATACCAAAACTAGCCGTCACCCCACCAGTAGTAGGTGATGTAAGGATTGATACATAGAATAACTTTTTATTTGATTGATAATCATATAAAGCAGAAGATATTTTAGCCATTTGCATCAAGCTCAAACTTCCTTCTTGCATGCGTGCCCCTCCGGAAGCACATACTATAATAAGAGGTAGAAATTTCTTGGTAGCATACTCGATCAAACGGGTAATTTTCTCCCCAACTACGGATCCCATACTACCCCCCATAAACTGAAAATCCATAACCCCAATTGCTGTGGGAATACCGTTTAGGTGGCCTATGCCTGTTTGAACAGCCTCAGTTAACCCTGTTTTTCTTTGATAAGAATCGATACGATCTTTATAAGGCTCCTCCTCCGAATGAAATTCAATGGGATCCAGAGAGACCATGTCTTCATCCATAGGATCCCAAGTGCCTGGATCAATCAAAAGTTCGATTCTATCTGAACTACTCATTTTCAAATGATATCCACATTGTTCACAAATATTCATTTTTGATTTAAAAAATTTCTTATAATTTAATCCATAACAATTTTCGCATTGAACCCACAAATGCCTGTATTTTTGAGTTACATCGAGATCATCAGAACTTTCTCTTATAGTTAAATCACTACCATTAGTGCTGGTTCTTATACCGGAACTCTCGCTTTTATTACTATTTCTACTTTCACCACAAATAGAACTATAAATGTAAATAGAACTATAAATGTAACTGTCACTGTAATTATCACTACCACTTAAAATGGAGGTATCCATACGGATTTGAGAATGAAGATAACTGTCAATGCAACTATTAATGTGATTATTCCAACTATATTGAGTATCATACATGGAACGATCATAGTAGGGATCCTTACTCTTAGATCCATTATTCAGATAACTTGAATTCCGATAACTATAAAAAGAACTTTCTAGTTCACTCATAAAAGAATGATCATTGTCAATCTCAAAAATCTGATTTTCAATATCAAAATATATGGAATAACTGTCCCCATTATTATCCCTAACTAAAAAAGTGTCATCAGAAATGAAATTCGGAATGTCCTTGACCCCGAATAAATGATCAACATTACTGTAACTAGAACTGTCACTATCACTCCAACTAGGAATGTTTTTCTCCGTATCATTTCTATTTGGATCTTCACTTTCACTGGTATTTTCAATAGGACCAAGACTCTCCATTGATTTACTTAGCCCACACCTGTGTTCTAACTCCTTCTTAGATAACATCGAATTGAACCACCATTTTTCCATAGAGTTTTCTTTCTCCCTATTTGTTTTGTTTGCATGAAAATACAATAGATGAATAGTCATTCGATGAAAAATCATTTATTTATTTGAATATCTTATTTCCTATCAGAATAAAGATATAAATCCAATCACTAGGATTATTAACTAATAAAATAAGGAGTGTGAGTATTAAAAGAACGGATTCTCTTTTGTGGGAATCCGAGGTAGCGCCTCACTCTATATGAATATGATGGAACCCCTTTTTCAATTCTTTTGCAATTATAAAATTATAAATATAAAGGGCGGTTTCTCCTATGTTATGTCAAATTCGCATCCAAAAAAAAGAAGAAATATTTGTTCTCTCCTATGAACCATTTTTTTTGTAAAATCTCGTCTAATAACTAATAATAAGTAATAAGTTAAGTTTCTATTCCAACACGAAACGAAAAAGACAATATACAGGATGGGTAGAAAGAGTTGTGATACTTGGCTCGATCTGTGAAAACTAAAGGATATAAAAGAATACACCAATCCTAAAGATTAATTGTGGATCCAACACAACAATAGAATTGTTTAGTCTTAGATTTTTTATTTCAAATCTTGTATATCTAGATAAGTATGTATC